TAGGTCATCAATTCAGCATTGTAACAAAAGGGGTAAAATAGCCTTTATTTCTATTTTTCTAGTTATAATAGGGAACTCCAGTTTTTTTCTCGACATGAGTGTTCTATATCGAAAACAACCCCCCCCTTTTGTTTTTTGAAACGAAACTTTTTTTATTAACTATTAACCTAGTAGTAGAAAGAGTACCATGCTGCGTCTGGACTTCAAACGATTTAGCTTTAACCATATTCATGGTCCCATATTATTGGTTAATAGAGAATCAAAGCATATTTACCAATCAATCACGAAATGCTATGGTTCTTAAAGACGATTTATTAATTTATTCAAAAGTAATTCGCGGGATCATGCGCCCTTTCCCCAGGTCTAACGAAAAAAGTGCAGCTGGTTGGATCCAGCCTATTCTTGAAATAAACAACTCGCACACACTCCCTTTCCAAAAAAAATCAATACACCAAGCACTACGCTTAGATTTATTAGATTTGTTGCTAAAATATCGGTATTAAACCCGAAACTCCCAGCAGATGGCCAGTGACCCGCGGAAAGAAAAGAATCGGTTACATTTTTCATAGGATCTCCTCTTATAGATAAGATTATAGATAAGAAAGACTAATTTTCTATTTTTTTTTTTTTTATCTTCTCCCCCCAAAAATTCTATAAGACGGGAAGTAATAAATCAGGGGGGAAGGAAGAAAATGAATAAGTATAATAATTCCTCATCCTCAAATTATTCCTTCCCATGGTTATTGTCCCAACGAATAAGAGTCATTGTAGGAATTAACTTTTGATATAATGATATAAATTTCAATTCGCACAAGCAAATATCAAGCCCAGAACAGTAAGAAAAAACACATTTTTTTTGAGTATTTAATTTAGTATTCAGATGAAAGATTAAACAAAAGGATTCGCAAATAAAAGCGCTAATGCTACAACTAATCCATAAATGGTTAAAGCTTCCATAAAAGCCAGACTAAGTAATAAAGTCCCTCGTATTTTTCCCTCTGCCTCGGGCTGTCTCGCGATACCTTCTACAGCTTGACCCGCAGCAGTCCCTTGGCCAACCCCAGGTCCAATAGAAGCAAGACCGACGGCCAACCCAGCAGCAATAACAGAAGCAGCAGAAATAAGTGGATCCATAATAAATTCCTCATACCAAAAAAAAAGGGTTAATGATACTTAATGATCCAATAAACCAAAAAATTATGACTTAATTATTGCATCGAAAAGATTTATTAAGTCGAAGGAACTAAGAGATCCGAATTAATAATATTGAAGATTGAATTATTAGAACTACTTCGATATCTATTTTGTTTTGTAATTCCTAATTTTTGTAAATTCTTACGACTTTTGTTTTTCCATATCTTTATTAGTTATGAACCCTATTTTTCATTCTTCATGCGATTTTTTTTGATTTAGTCTCTTTCTTCATTCAATTCCCATTTCAATTCCCATATTATAGACGAAAAAAGAATTCGATTTGAATACTTATTCTAAATTCACATTAAATTAGCATTAAATGGAGTAAGTTCTATCTAAAAGATAGAACTAAGCTCAGATAGAACTAATTATAATCTCACATATACATGCGTTTCTTTCATAACGTAAACCAAAAAAATTATTTTTCGAACCATCTTCAAATTGAAAAATTGAATTCATTTGAAATGGATTTTTCGTTTATTTATGAATATTTATTTATTATATTATTAAAATGAAATAATTTATTTTCGTTATTATTTCATTTTTCTTTCTATTATCTTGTTTTTTATTCATTTAAATAAAAAAAAGTCAATGATGACCCTCCATAGATTCGCCTATATAAGCCGCAGCTAAAGTTGCAAAAATAAGAGCTTGAATGCCGCTTGTAAATAATCCAAGAAACATGACAGGTATAGGAACTACTAAAGGTACTAAAGAAACAAGAACAACAACTACTAATTCATCTGCTAGTATATTTCCAAAAAGTCGAAAACTAAGTGATAAAGGTTTTGTGAAATCTTCTAAAATATTAATGGGCAAAAGGATTGGAGTTGGTTGAATGTATTTACTAAAATAACCTAATCCTTTTTTAGTAAGACCGGCATAGAAATATGCTACTGACGTAAGCAAAGCTAAAGCAACGGTAGTATTTATATCATTTGTAGGTGCGGCTAACTCCCCCTGAGGTAACTCTATAATTTTCCAGGGTAAAAGCGCCCCCGCCCAATTAGAAACAAAAATGAAGAGAAACATAGTTCCAATAAAGGGAACCCACGAACCATATTCCTCTCCAATCTGAGTTTTGCTCACGTCTCGAATAAATTCAAGGACATACTCGAAGAAATTTTGACTCCCAGTGGGAATGGTTTGTGGATTTCGAACAGCTATAATAGCTGAACCTAATAAGATAGCAATTACAACCCAAGACGTTATAAGTACTTGGCCATGGACTTTGAAACTTCCTATTTCCCAATAGAAATGTTGGCCCACTTCCACACCAGATAGATCGTAGAATCCTTTTAGTGTGCTGATGGAACATAATAGAATATTCATATAGCCCTCTGAAACAAATCAAATTTGAAAAGGAATTTTTTTGATTCAACCATCTCTTTTTCAAGTTGCCCACTTGAATTGTATTTTTTGTTTGGATAACAACTAATCACATAAAATCCACAACGATTTTTATCATATGTTTTATATGATTTTTATGTTATACGATTCAGGAATAGAAAGCGATTACATAAATCTCGGGAATTCAAAAAAGAAATTATTGATTATTATTAATCAAGGATAAGGATTTCGTATATAGCTAGAACGTCCCTCACAAATTGCAAATACTAATTTGTTAAGAATTAACCGAATTGAAGCTATAGCGTCATCGTTCGTTGGAATCGAAAGATCTGCGAGATCCGGGTCACAATTTGTATCAATTAAACAAATCGTTGGAATTCCCAAAATGATACATTCTCGGAGAGCTGTATATTCTTTTTGCTGATCAAGGATTATTACAATATTTGGTAACCCCGTCATATAGTTAATCCCACCCAAACATGTTTGCAAGTGGGATAACTGTCTCTTCAACACGGCCGCATCTCTTTTCGGAAGACGGGTGAGCCCCCCCGTCTTTTGTTCGATTTTCAGGTCTCTGAACTTATGAAGTCTCGTTTCTGTAGTGGCCCAGTTCGTTAAAATACCACCGAGCCATTTTTTATTAACATAATGACACCGAGCCCGTATTGCAGCTCGTGCTACTGAATCAGCTGCTTTATTTTTGGTACCAACAATTAAGAATTGTTTTCCTTGACTTGCTGCATCAAAAACTAAATCACAAGCTTCTGATAAAAAACGGGCAGTTTTAGTAAGATTTGTAATATGAATACCTTTACGTTTTTCAGAGATATAAGGTGCCATTCTCGGATTCCATTTTCTAGTACCATGACCAAAATGAACTCCGGATTCCATCATCTCTTTTAAATTAATGTTCCAATATCTTCGTGTCATTTCTCCTACGCCTTCTCTCTCTCTCTTTTTCTCTTATTAAAAAAAAAGAGAGACGAGGTACCCTGAACAAAATTGTTCCGATGGAACCTTATTATTTTACCGGAGATTTTCTGTTTCTACACGAGCTAAGCCATTAATATTCTTCTATTCGTTAGTATCTTTATTACATTACTACTATACTATTAATAGTAACAAACCCTGTGCATATGACCAAAACATAGTGAAAACTTAGGAATTATGAAATCCTATAAATAAAGGATTTTTCTGAGGGATCATGCAAATTCCTTGAAATGAAAGAGGAAGAATCAAAAAATTCTCTGTGGTAGAACAAAATATCTCTCACTTCCCCCCAAAATAAATTATTCTTTTTTGTTTTCAAATAAAAGGTATTATGTTGCCGTGAAAAGCGCATTAATCCTTTGAATCCGGTACCAACGGGTATCATACTCCCTAGAACAACATTCTCTTTCAAACCTTTCAACCAATCGATACGACTCCTGAGAGCAGCTTTTGCTAAAACTCGAGCAGTTTCTTGAAAACTAGCTTCAGATATGAAACTTTGAGTATTAAGAGATGCTCTTGTTATTCCCAATAATATGGCTTGGTAATAAATCGCCTCTTCCAAAGCGCGTCCTGCTCGTTCCGCTCGCAACAATCCAATAAGTTCTCCAGGTAAAAAAACATTAGACATTCCATCTTCGGAAACCAACACCTTTGATGTTATTTGACGTACAATAATTTCTAGATGTCTATTATGGATCTGTACCCCCTGAGATCGATAAACCTTTTGGATCTTATTAACCAAAGAGATCCGACTTTGCACTATAGTTAGCTCAGCACCAATCAAAAATGTCCAAGGAATTCCCAGAATTCGTGTTATACGCGTGTTCCAACCGTCAACTCTTCTTTCTAGGTTCATCGATATTGAATCAATGGAGCGCACTTCTAACACTTGTTCCACTTTTGGTAAGCCCTGGGTTATATCACCAGATCTTGATTTTTCATATATAAATGTAACTAATGTATCGCCTTCGCAAAGGATTTTTCCATAATGACCATGAAGAGTTGCTCCTGGAGTGGTCAAATAAGGATTAGCGGATCTTATTACTAGCGAGTCGACTTGAACTATTATAACTTGACCCGATTTTAGATGTGGTCCGTTTTTGGCTATACATAGATTTTCAAAAATAAGCTGTCCCAAGCTAATTATTGTGGATCTTTCTTCATCATAATTATGATAAAGAAAATCCCAATTCAAGTTGAATGGGTTCAAAATGATGTTACTGCACGGATTGGGATTATAAACTCTCCCCTTTTCATCCATTAAATAATATTTACTTTGAATTACTTGAACAGTCCGTTTTAAATTGTCAAGCTCAAGTTTCAAATAGTTAGTTAATGAGATATGATTATGAGTTATACAATGGTAAAATAAATAAGAAGAAAAAGTCGAAATTTGAAGAGCTGTTCCTAAAGGGCCCAACGAATTCCTAAGTAAAAGGAGAGGATCTCTTTGAATTCTTTCT